TTAAACTTTTTTAATCAAAATAAATTTTACAAACCTAAAATTTTATTTTTATATAGAAAATTTAGTCAAAAAATTTTATTTAGTAATTTAAATTAATCAAAAAAAGGTTAGTTAAAAAATAGGTTTTTCAGAATATGGCAAAAATCGACATTTTTGCGAAATTTTTGAAATTTTTTTTTTTTACTAAATTTTATTAACTTAATTTTATTCCATGGAAATGGAAAAATTTCTCATTTTTTTTTTTGCAAAAATTGCGATTTTTTGCCATTTTTTGCGATTTTTTGGGATTTTTTGAAATTTTCAAAAAAATACTAATTTTAATTATCCATCTTTTTAAGGCTAGTTTTAATCGGTAACGGCGTAATATTATTTGAATTTTTTTTTACAATATTAAAGTTTAATAAATATATATTCATAGACATTTATTATTAATATTAAATATTTATAAATTAATAAAAAGCGATATTTAGGTATTATATATATATATTAATAATTTAATAAAACAATAAGTTTATAACACCATTATTTCTAACCTATATAATAGCATCACCCGGATAGGATATATTATTGATCTATAGTAATTAGGTAAAAATATCACTAAACGAGATATAAGTATTCATTATTTATAAATGGAAATATTAAATATTAATATATATATATAATAATTTAATAAATGTTAATCTATAAACATTTTATATAAAATTAAAACCCTCGAAAAAAAAAAAAAAAATTTACTTGCTTGACATTTTTATATAAAATTATACAATAGATTAAGAATATTAAGAAAACGTTTTATTTAATAATTGTTAAGTAGGATGTTTTAGTTTTAATTAATATAAATAATTTTAAAATTTAAAATATTATAAAATTATTAGGATTAATAAAATTAACAGTAAATCTTTAAATAAATTGATAAAATTTAAAAAATTAGAAAATTTTATACACTTAAAAAATACCAATGATTTTTATTGATATAATTTATATGTTTACGTATTTAATTTAGCATTAAAAAAAAAAAAAAAAATCATTAGAATATTAGAGGTTTTAAATGATTAGAGTGTAAGAGTGATAAATTAAATAATTGATTTAAGGGAGATAAATTAATTAAATTTAAAGCTTAAAGGGTTAATATGGGAGATAAATTAACTTAATAGTACTTTATTGGAGATTTTAGGGAGTTCAGAATTTTTAGTAGAGGAAATTACAGGGAGGAATTAGTTTATATGTTTGCATGTTCACGGGAGGTTCGAAAAGTTTTATTTTAGCTTATAAATTAAGTATAATTTTTTATTATATGAAAATTTTTGTACGAAAAAAAATTAAATTTTAAAAATTTAATTTTCTAAAAATTCTCATTAATAAATTTTATGGTATCAAGTAATTTTGGACATAGAGATAATTTTTAATATTGACTAAATTTGTGCCAGCAGTTGCGGTTAGACAAATAATATAATTTAATTTTTTTGGTTTCAATAAATTTGTGTTAGAAATTTTTTAAGAATTTTTATTAAGTGGAATTTTAAAAATTTTTGAGATTTTAATTTGTTAATGAATTTGGTAAATTTTGATAATAAACTAGGATTAGATACCCTGTTATTCAAAGCGTATATTATAGACTAAATTAGTATTAGTTATATTCTTGAAAATTAAAAAATTTGGCGGTATTTTAGTCTATTCAGAGGAACTTGTCCTGTAATTGATAATCCACGATTTAATATACTTTTTTTTTAAATTTATATATCGTCGTAATTTGAAAATTTTAGAAAAATTATAAATTTTCAAGATTTATTATTATAAATAAAATCAGATCAAGATGTAGTTAATAAAAAAGTAGAGATGAGTTACATTTATATAAATAGAAGATAGTTATTAGTATAATAATTTGAATTTGGATTTGAAAGTAATTTTAATTAATTAATTAAAATGATTTAAGCTCTAAAATATGTACACATCGCCCGTCACCTCTTTAAAATGAAATAAGTCGTAACAAAGTAAACTTATTGGAAAATGAGTTTAGAAATAGTCAAACTATAGCTTAAATGAAGTATTTTATTTACATTAAAAAGTTAATTGTTTGATTCAATTTAGTTTGAAATTAATAAATTATTAATAATTTTATTTAAAAATTTATTAAAATAAATAAATTATAGTTTAATTATTTTTTAAGAAAAAATTTTTTTTATAATAGTTTATTAGTATTGTGAAAGAATTAAAATTTTATAATAAAGAAAAATTAATTTTTTGTACCTTGTGTATCAGGGTTAATCAAAATGAATTAATTATTTAATTTTCTCGAATTTAAAAGAGCTAATAAATTATTTTTTTAATTATTTTATAAATTTTATTAATAATTTATTAGTAATGAAATGCCATTCGTTTTTAAATATATCTAGTTCTTTATATTAAATTTACCTTTTTTTAATAAAAAATATACTATTATTTTATTAATTTTATATTTTTATTGGTTAATATTATAAGGGATAAGCTTTATAATTTATCTTTAAAAATTTATTGAATAGATTAATTTATAGGATTGAAAATTTCCATTATTATTAATTTGTTATAATTATTTTATTAATAATTTTATTTATATAAATTTTAAATTTTTTATTAAAATATTAATATTAATAATTATTATTAAGTAATAATGATTAAATTAGTAAAATATATTTTATAAATATTTTTATCTTTAAGATTATTTTAAGGAATTCGGCAAAAGTTTTTCCGCCTGTTTATTAAAAACATGTCCTTTTGAATTTAATTTAAGGTCTTACCTGCCCCCTGAGGTATTAAATGGCCGCGGTATTTTGACCGTGCTAAGGTAGCATAATCAATAGTTTTTTAATTGAAAGCTAGAATGAAAGGTTTGACGAGAAAAAATCTGTCTCAATTTAATAATTTGAATTTTATTTTTAAGTTAAAAAGCTTAAATTTATTTAAAAGACGAGAAGACCCTATAGAGTTTAATAAATTTATTATATTTAATTTTTTTAGTATTTTTTATATTTAATATAATAATTTATTTAATTGGGGTGATTTAAAAATTAATAAAACTTTTTAAATTTTTTTTCATTAATTTATGTATATATGATCCTTTAATTATGATTATTAGATGAAATTACCTTAGGGATAACAGCGTAATTTTTTTTGAGAGTTCTTATTGAAAAAAGAGATTGCGACCTCGATGTTGGATTAAAATTAATTTTTGGTGTAGAAGCTAAAATATTAGGTCTGTTCGACCTTTAAAATTTTACATGATCTGAGTTTAAACCGGTGTAAGCCAGGTTGGTTTCTATCTTTAAATTTAATTAATAATTTAGTACGAAAGGACCAATTATTAAATTAATAATTTAGTTTATAGAATATTAGTGTTATTTTGGCAGAATAGTGTATTAGATTTAGAATCTTATTATGTAATTTATATTACAGGTAACACTTGTTTAAAAATGATTTATTACTGATAATTGTCTCAAATTTAATTTTAGTAGTTTGTGTTTTAGTTAGAGTTGCTTTTTTAACATTGCTAGAACGAAAGGTATTAGGTTATGTTCAATTTCGTAAGGGTCCAAATAAAGTTGGTTTTATGGGTATTTTGCAGCCTTTTAGGGATGCTATTAAGTTATTTACTAAAGAGCAGGTTTATCCTTATATGTCTAATTTTAATCTTTATTATATTTGTCCTGTGATAAATTTAAGGTTAGCTTTATTTATTTGGATATCTTTACCATTTATTACTGTTAATATAAATTTTAATTTTTCAATTTTATTTATTTTATGTGTGTCAAGAATTAGGGTGTATACTGTTATATTAGCTGGCTGATCTTCTAATTCTAATTATGCTTTATTAGGTAGATTACGAGTGGTTGCTCAAATTATTTCTTATGAAGTTAGATTATTTTTGATTATATTATCTTTTTTAGTTTTGATTTTAAGTTTAAATTTATTAGATTTAATAAAATTTCAAGAATTTACATGATTTTTTTTTTTGATACCTATTTTATGTTATATATGGTTAGTTTCTTCGTTAGCTGAAACTAATCGTACTCCATTTGATTTTGCAAAAGGAAAAACTGAGTTAGTGTCAGGGTTTAATGTAAAATATTCTAGAGGAACTTTTGCAATAATTTTTTTAGCTGAGTATAGAAATATCTTATTTATAAGAGTTTTAAGTACTTTACTTTTTTTAGGAGGAGACTTAGTTACTTTATCATTTTTTTTAAAAATTTTATTTTTAGTATTTTTTTGAATTTGGGGTCGTGGGACATTTCCTCGGTTTCGATATGATAAATTAATGTATTTAGCATGAAAATGCTATTTACCAGTTTCTTTAAATTTATTAATTTTCTTTTTTAGTTTAAAAAAGTTAATTTTTATTTTGTTTATTTAGTTAATAAAATTTAGTACAAATTAATAGAAGGGTTATTCTTCTTTTTTATACTTTCAAGGTATACACTTAAACAAGTTCATTAATTAAAAAATTAATTTATCTCAATATTTTGATATCATTGGGTTAAGAATAAAATAAAAAAAATAAATAACTGTTAGAGTTTGACCTGTGATAATAAAAGGTTCTTCTACGGGTCGGGCCCCAATTCAAGTTAATAAAATAATAATTCTAAATAATATTCAAAATAATAATTTATTAATTGGGTAGAATTGTGTTCTTAAAAATTTTTTTTTATTAATAAAAGGTATTACATATAAAATGGCAATTGATATTACTAGTGCAATTACACCTCCTAATTTATTAGGGATAGATCGTAAAATAGCATAAGCAAAAAGAAAATATCATTCTGGTTTAATATGTGCTGGTGTTACTAAAGGGTTGGCTATAATAAAATTATCTGGGTCTCCTAATAAATAAGGATTATGTAGGGTTAAATAAGTTAATAAAAAAAGTATAATTATTATACCTAGTAAATCTTTAATAGAATAAAAAGGATGAAAAGGGACTTTATCAATATCTCTTTTAATTCCTAAGGGGTTATTCCTACCTGTTTGGTGTAGGAATAGTAAATGAATAATTACTAAGCTTAATACAATAAAAGGTATAATAAAATGTAAAGTAAAAAATCGTGTTAATGTAGCATTTCTTACAGCAAAACCCCCTCAAACTCATTGAACAATTATATTTCCTAAGTAAGGAATTGCTGAAATTAAGTTAGTAATAACAGTAGCTCCTCAAAAGGACATTTGTCCTCAGGGCAAAACGTAACCTAGGAATGCTGTTGCTATAACTATAAAAAAAATTGTTGTCCCTGTTATTCAAGTTTCTTTTATATTATAAGATCTATAGTAAATTCCTCGACCAATATGAGTATATAGACAAATAAAAAAAAAGGAGGCCCCATTTGCATGCAATGTTCGAATTAGTCATCCATAATTGACGTCTCGTATAATGTGAGAAATTCTTTCAAATGCTAAAAGAGTATTTGGACAATAATGTATAGCTAAAAATAGTCCAGTGAGAATTTGTACAATTAAACAAGTTCCAAGTAAAGAACCAAAGTTTCATAATGTTGTAATATTAGATGGTCTAGGTAAATCAATCAAAGAGGAATTTATAATTTTAATTAATCTATGAGTTTTACGTATTATAATTTTCATTAGTTTTTTTGTCGTAATGGTCCAGATTTTAATTTAGTGATTTTAGTTACTATAATTAAAGTAATAAAAAGATAAAAAAATATAATATATAGAATAATATTATTAGGGTAATTTAAGTATTTATTTATAGATTGTGTAAAGTATATAGATTTAATTATTGTTAAATTTTCTTCTAAATTAATTAATTCATAAAAATAATTAAAGTCTATTAATCATATTATTAAAATAATAATAATAATAATAGAATTTATAATAACAATTTTTATTGAAAATTTAAATTTTTCGTTGGATGCTACTCTTGTTTTTATATATAATAAAATTAATATTCCTCCAATTATAATAAGAAATAAAACATACGAAAATCAAAATGTAGGATTAATTATGCCAATAGTTAGAGCAATTATAATGGTTTGACTAAGAAGTATCAGACCTATTGATAATGGGTGGTTAAATGCGAGAAATATAGCTGAAATTAATATTATAATTGATATCATTGTAAAAATATCATAGGATAGTTTAATTATAAAAATTTTAATTTTGGAGATTAAAGATAAAGAATTTCTTTTCCTTTGATGTTTTAAAAGTTTACCTTATTTTTAGTTTACAAGACTAATATTTTTATTAAATTATTAAAACTATTAATGTTAGTAAATTTAAGAATTTTTATTTTTTTTAGGGCTTTTTTAGTTTTTTTTTATAAACGTCAACATTTATTAGTTATATTATTAAGTTTAAAGATGATAGTTATTTCTTTATATTTATTTTTATTTTTATATTTTTGATTATTAGGGTTTGAATGATTTTTTTCTATAATTTTTTTAACTATAAGGGTTTGTGAGGGTGCTTTAGGTCTTTCAATTTTAGTTTCTATAGTTCGAGTTCATGGGAATGATTATATTATAAGCTTTTCTACATTATGATAAAGTTTTATTTAGGATTAATTTTTTTGAGTCCTTTATGTTTTAAAAAAAATTATTGGTTATTACAATGAATATTTTTATTTATAAGATTTTTATTTATTTTTGAATTTAATTTTTCTTTAAATTTATTTAGTTTATCTTATTATTATGGGTATGATTCTTTATCTTATTATTTAGTTTTGTTAAGATTTTGAATTTGTAGTTTAATAATTATAGCTAGGGAAAAATTATTAAAAGAAGAATACTATTATAAGATTTTTATATTTTTATTAATTTGTCTTATATTAGTTTTATTTTTAACATTTGTATCATTAAATTTTTTTATTTTTTATTTATTTTTTGAAATTAGATTAATCCCTGTTTTATTTTTAATTATTGGTTGGGGCTATCAGCCTGAACGAATTGAGGCTGGGTTATATTTATTATTTTATACTTTATTAATATCATTACCTATAATAGTTGGAATTTTTTTTTATTACTATAGTAGTTATCATTTAATTTTTTATTTAATAAGAGAACAAAGTTTACATTTATTTATATACTTATGTATTAATATAGTATTTTTTTGTAAGATTCCTATATTTTTTATTCATTTATGGTTACCCAAGGCTCATGTTGAAGCTCCGGTTTCAGGTTCAATAATTTTAGCAGGTATTATATTAAAATTGGGAGGATATGGATTGATACGATTTATACCTATATTTATATCTATAGTTTTAAATATTGGAGTTTTATTAATCACACTTAGTTTAATTGGAGGATTTTTTGTTTCTTTAATTTGTTTACGTCAAAGAGATATCAAATCTTTAATTGCTTATTCATCTGTAGCTCATATAAGGTTATTAATTGGAGGTTTAATATCAATAAGTTTATGGGGGTATTATGGTTCTTTAATAATAATAATTGCTCATGGTTTATGCTCATCTGGATTATTTTGTTTAGCTAATATTACTTATGAACGTTTAATGAGCCGAAGTTTATATTTAAGTAAGGGTTTACTTAACATTTTCCCATCTTTAGCTTTTTGATGGTTTATATTATTAATTGGTAATATGGCAGCTCCATTAACTTTAAATCTATTTAGGGAAATTATATTGATTAATAGATTAATTAGGTACAGAAATTTTTGTTTATATATTTTAATTTTATTATCTTTTTTTAGAGCTGTTTATTCTTTATATTTATATTCTTTTTCTCAACATGGGGCATATTATAGAGGATTAATATGTACTTATCAAATTTATTTTCGAGAGTTTTTACTTTTATTTATACATTGATTACCTTTAAATTTATTATTTTTAAAAAAAGCTTTTATTTTATTTATTTATTCAAATAGTTTATAAAAAATATTGATTTGTGATATCAAAGAAATAAATATTATTTTGAATAATTAAGATTTGTACAAAAATTTTCAGTTTGTTTTTAATTTTATCTTTTATTTTATATTTTTTATCATTAAATTTTTTAATTAAAGAATATAAATTAATTTTAGAATGAGAAATTTTTAGTTTTAATGGAACAATAATTATAATAGTAGTTTTATTAGATTGAATATCGTTGATATTTATAAGATTTGTGTTATTTATTTCTTCATTAGTAATTTTTTATAGAGAAGAATATATATCTGGAGATTTAATATTAGAGCGTTTTATTTTATTAGTAGTTATATTTGTTATTTCAATAACATTATTAATTATTAGTCCTAATTTAATTCCAATTTTATTAGGTTGGGATGGGCTCGGTCTTGTTTCTTATTGTTTAGTTATTTATTATCAAAATATTCGTTCTTTTAATGCAGGGATATTAACTGCTTTATCTAATCGAATTGGAGATGTGGCTTTATTAATCGCAATTGCTTGGATAATAAATTTTGGTAGTTGAAATTTTATTTTTTATTTAGATTTAATAAAAAATGATTTTTTTATAATATTAGTATCTTATTTAGTTATTTTAGCTGCTATAACAAAATCAGCTCAAATTCCTTTTAGATCTTGATTACCGGCAGCAATAGCTGCACCAACCCCAGTTTCTTCTCTAGTTCATTCTTCTACTTTAGTGACTGCTGGGGTTTATTTGTTAATTCGTTTTAATTTTTGTTTATCTGAAAATACTTTAATTTTATTATTATTTATTTCTATATTTACTATATTTATATCAGGAGTTGGAGCAAATTTTGAATTTGATTTAAAAAAAATTATTGCTTTATCAACTTTAAGACAATTGGGTTTAATATTGGCAATTTTATCTTTAGGTGGTTATATTTTAGCTTTTATGCATCTTTTAACTCATGCTTTATTTAAAGCTTTATTATTTATATGTGCTGGGTCTATCATTCATAACTTAAATAATTGTCAAGATATTCGATTTATAGGGAGATTAACCAATCATATGCCTTTAACTTGTGCATATTTTAATATTTGTAATTTTTCTTTATGTGGTCTTCCATTTTTATCTGGATTTTACTCAAAAGACTTAATTGTAGAATTTATATCAATAAATTATGTAAATAGATTTGTTTATTTAATTTTTTATTTATCTATTGGTTTAACTGTTTCTTATAGGATGCGTTTAATATATTATTCTTTAGTAGGGTCACAAAACTTTAATTCTTTAAATATAATTGCTGATCAAAGATTAATTATATTGAAAGGTATAAGAGGTTTGATTCTATTAGTTATTTTTATAGGATCTACATTAAATTGATTAATTTTTTCTAACCCTATTTTTATTTGTTTGAGTTTATTTATAAAATGTATGACTTTAACTATAATTTTAATAGGGTATTTTATTGGAAATGAATTCTCTCAATTTAAATTAACATATAAATTAAAATCTACCCAATTTTTGAATTTAAATTTATTTTTTAGGTCTATATGAAATATACCTATTTTGTCAACGTGAGGGGTTAATTATTATTTTATTTATTTAGGTAATTTTTATTATAAAAATTTAGATCAAGGTTGATTGGAATATTATGGTGCAAAAAATTTATCTATTTATTTGAATTATTTAAGTAGAATATTTCAATTATTATCAAAAAATCATCTAAAAATTTACTTAATAGTAATAATTTTATTAAGTTTTTTATTTAACATTTATTATTCAAATAGCTTAAATTAAGAGCATAGTATTGAAGCTACTAAGGTAATTTTAAATTTTTGAATAATTTATAAGATATAAATCTATTTTTACAGTGAAAATGTAAAGTTTTTTTTAAACTATATAAATAAAAGAAATATAAACGAGATTTCATCGCTTTAAAACTAAGTTAGAAGCTTATTTTTACATACGTATATTTCTTTAATTGGAATATGTTTCAATTTTGTCATTAACAGTGACATACCTCTTTTTGGTTTCAATTAAAAATAAGACTATTTGTATAGCATAATTTTAGGTCGAAACTAAATGTAAATTTTTTACTTCTTATTTAAGATAAATTGATTATTCAATATTTTTTAAGTGCAAATTAAATGTTAATTTAACTATTATCCTTAGATTGCTCAATTTAAAGCACCTTGGTTTCATTCATGGTATAACCCAATTAGTAGAATTAAGATAAAAGTTAGTAATAAAATAGAATAATTAATTAAATTAGAGATTTTTATTGTTAAAATTATAGGAATTAAAAGAGTAATTTCTACATCAAAAATTAAAAAAATAATAGCGATTAAAAAAAAATGTAATGAGAATGGTAATCGTGCAGATGATTTGGGGTCAAACCCACATTCAAAGGGTCTATTTTTTTCTCGGTCTGAAAATGTTTTTTTAGAAATTAAATTTAATAAAATAATTATAATAAAAGTAATAATTATTATAATTATAAATAAAATTATTAATATTTGAATTATTTATACTAATTATATAGATTTTTTGATTGGAAGTCAAATATAATAATTTATATTATATAAATATCTACCTCATCAGTAGATAGAAATATACAAGAATAATCAAACTACATCAACAAAATGTCAGTATCAAGCTGCTGCTTCAAACCCAAAATGGTGGATAGAAGAAAAATGCCCATAAAAATGGCGGATTAAACAAGTTAATAAAAAAGTTGTTCCGATAATAACATGAAGGCCATGAAATCCTGTAGCTATAAAGAAAGATGATCCATAGACTGAATCAGCGATAGTAAATGGTGCTTCTATATATTCATAAGCTTGTAAAATAGTAAAATAAATTCCTAATAAAACAGTTAAAAATAATCCTTGAAAGGTTTGTGTATAATTATTTTCTATTAAACTATGATGAGCTCATGTTACTGTTAATCCAGAAGTTAACAAAATTAAAGTATTTAATAGAGGAATTTCTATAGGATTAAAAGTTTCAATTCTTTTAGGTGGTCAATTTAGTCCAATTTCAATCCTAGGAGCTAGAGATCTGTGAAAAAATCCTCAAAAAAATCTAATAAAAAAAAAAATTTCTGAAACAATAAATAAAATTATTCCTCATCGCAATCCTAAAGTAACTTTTAAAGTATGATATCCAAAAAATGTGCCTTCTCGTGTTACATCTCGTCATCAAAGGAATATAATAAAGCTTATTGAAATTATTCTTATTAGTAATAAATTTAGTTCAAATAAATGAAATCATTTGATTAACCCCATTATAATAGCTATAGCATTAAGCGATCTTAATAGAGGTCAAGGTCTTTGGTCAACTAAATGAAATGGATGATTTTGTTTTATTGACATTAATTTACTTCTCTAGAATATAGTGTTCTTAAAATAGTAAACACATAGGATTGAATAATTGAGACTGCTCTTTCTAATGTTAATAATAAAATTTGTCTAAAAATTAAAATATTTAGTAATCTAAAGTTTAAAGAAGTTCCAGTGTTTCCTATAAGAGTTATTAATAAATGACCAGCAATTATATTAGCAGATAGTCGCACAGAAAGAGTTAATGGGCGGATAATATTTCTAATTGTTTCAATACAGACTATAAAAGGTATTAAGATTCTAGGGGTACCTTGGGGTACTAGATGGGCAAATATTAGGGTTGTATTATTGATTCAACCATATAATATAAATCTTATTCATAAAGGTAGAGCTAATCTTAAAGTTATTAAGATATGACTTGTTCTAGTAAAAATATATGGGAATAAGCCAAGAAAATTATTTATTAAGATAAGTCTAAATAAAGAGGTAAAAATAAGAGTTCTTCCGAGGGATTTAGGCCTATTAATTAAAATTTTTATTTCTTTATGTAAGGTTATTATAATTTTGAATCAGATTATTGAAAATCGTGAAGGGATTAATCAATATATAGGTGGGATGATTAATATCCCAATTATTGTTCTTAATCAATTAAGTGAAAGTCTAAAATTAGTTGAAGGATCAAAGGATGAAAATAAATTTATTATCATTTTCAATAAACCTTATTTTTATTTACTTTAATTAAAGGTTTTATTGGTGAGTATAAAAAAATAAAATAATTTAGAATATTAAATATAAAAAAAATAATGATAAAATAAGCTAATAAGGTGACTCAATTTAAAGGTGCTATTTGAGGAATTAAAAATTATTTACACAAATAATTTTAGTTTGACAAACTAATGTTATATATTTAACTAAATTTTTCATTAGAAGTAATTTTTTACTATGATTTGGATTAAAATTCCAATGCTTTAATCAGCCATCCAATGAAATTTGAGTCATTTTTAAAATTCATTTAATAAAATAATTAGGAGAAATTCTTTCAATTACAATAGGTATAAATCTATGATTAGCTCCACAAATTTCTGAACATTGTCCATAAAATAATCCTGCTCGATTGATAGAAAATCTAATTTGATTCAGTCGTCCGGGTGTTCCATCAATTTTTACTCCTAAAGTTGGGATTGTTCAAGAATGAATAACCTCAGCAGCAGTTACTAGTATCCGAATTTGAGATTCATATGGTAAAATTACTCGATTATCTACATCTAATAAACGAAAATTAAATTGTTTTATTTCATTTATAGGAAGTATATATGAGTCAAATTCAATATTCTTAAAATCAGAATATTCATAAGATCAATATCATTGATGACCAATTGTTTTAATAGATAATGAAGGATTATTAATTTCATCAAGGATATAAATTAATCGTAAAGAAGGAACGGCGATAAAGATTAATGTTAATGCAGGAAGAATTGTTCAAATAATTTCAATAGTTTGTCCTTCTAATAAGTTTCGATGTTGAAATTTATTAAAAAAAAGAGTTGTTAGTAATTGACTTACTAAAATAGTAATAATAGTTAAAATCATTAATGTATGATCATGAAAGAATATAAGTTGTTCTATTCTTGGAGAGGCTCTATCTTGTAAAATAAGGGTTTTTCATGTTGCAATTTCTAAAAAAAGTTTAATCTTTATATATGGGGTTTAAATCCATTGCACTATTCTGCCATATTAGAATTTGGTTAATAAAGGTAATTCTGAATACCCATGTTCAGCCGGTGGAAGACATTGAAGTCATTCAATCGAAGAATTTAGATTGAAAGCTGATAATCTTTTACGTTGGGCAGAAAGACTTTCTCAGATAATAAAAATAAAAAAAATAATTGCTATTAGAGAGATTAAAGATCCAATAGATGAAACAATATTTCATATAGTAAATGCATCTGGGTAATCAGAATAACGACGAGGTATCCCTCTTAGTCCTAGAAAGTGCTGAGGAAAAAATGTTAAATTTACTCCAATAAATATAACTAAAAATTGAATTTTTAAGTAAAAATTATTTAAAGTTATTCCAGTAAATAGTGGGTATCATTGAACGATTCCTGCTATAATAGCAAAAACAGCTCCTATTGATAACACATAATGAAAATGTGCTACTACATAGTATGTATCATGAAGAATGATATCAATTGATGAATTGGCTAAAATTACTCCAGTTAATCCCCCTACTGTAAATAAGAAAATAAAGCCTAATCTTCATAGAGTTGCTGGAGCATAGAGAATTTGTGTTCCATGTAATGTTGCTATTCATCTAAAAATTTTAATTCCAGTTGGAATAGCAATAATTATTGTAGCGGAAGTAAAATAAGCTCGAGTATCTACATCTATTCCTACTGTAAATATATGGTGTGCTCACACAACGAATCCTAGGAGTCCAATTGCTATTATAGCATAAATTATTCCAAGTGTTCCAAAAGCTTCTTTTTTCCCTCTTTCTTGACTAGTAATATGGGAAATTAGCCCAAATCCTGGAAGAATAAGAATGTAAACTTCAGGATGTCCAAAGAATCAAAATAAATGTTGGTATAAAATAGGGTCTCCTCCTCTAGCAGGGTCAAAAAAAGAAGTATTTAAATTTCGATCAGTTAGTAATATAGTGATTGCTCCAGCTAAAACAGGTAATCTTAGTAAGAGTAAGATAGCAGTAATTACTACTGCTCAAACAAAAAGTGGAGTTCGGTCTAAGCCTATACCTTCAGGTCGCATATTTATTACTGTTGTAATAAAATTTACTGCTCCTAAAATTGAGGAAATTCCAGCTAGATGTAACCTAAAAATTGCTAAGTCAACTGAAGCTCCTCCGTGAGCAAGGTTAGCTGATAGAGGTGGGTAAACAGTTCATCCTGTTCCTGCACCTCTTTCTACAATCCTTCTTATTAAAAGTAATGATAATGAAGGAGGTAGCAACCAAAATCTTATGTTATTTAATCGAGGGAATGCCATATCAGGGGCTCCTAATATCAAAGGAACCAATCAATTTCCAAATCCACCAATTATAATAGGTATAACTATAAAAAAAATTATTACGAAAGCATGTGCTGTAACAATAACATTATAAATTTGATCGTTTCCAATTAGAGATCCAGGGTTTCCAAGCTCTGTCCGAATCAGAACTCTTAGAGAAGTTCCTACTGTCCCTGCCCATGTACCGAAAATAAAGTATAATGTTCCAATATCTTTATGGTTAGTAGAAAACAGCCATTTATTCGGTGAAATGGCTGATAAAAGCAATAAACTGTAAATTTATGCATGAATTTTAATTCTTTCACCATCACCAAAAAGTGTTACACTTAGCCTTATAGTCAACTATGATTTTAAATTGCAAATTTAAAGGTAAAAATAATTTTTAAGGCTTAGATTATCTACCTATTTTTAACTTTGAAGGTTAATAGTTTCTTTAACTTAAATCCTTTAGAAGTAAGTTAATCTAACTAAAGGTAGGCTAAAAAGAACTATGAAATTAACTGTGTATATCAAAAAATTGGGCCGAGATCAAAAAAAGGTTTCATTTTTTGTTAGTATAAATGCTGTGAAAGTTAGCCGTAAATAGAAAAACAAAACAATTAGAGTAAATAAGATTAACAAAATTCTCACTAAAAATAACCTTTTTTTTCTCAATCTTAAAATAGTTAACCACTTAGGCAAAAACCCTAAAAAGGGAGGGATGCCTCCAAGGGATAGAAAATTTCTAGCAATTAATCAATTTACATTTTTGTTTTTGCTATAAATTTTGTGTAATTGATTGAGGAAATAGATATTAAATTTTCTAAAAATTCAAATAATTCTAATTGTGGTAATCCTATAGATTCTGAAATAAAATAGCCAAACTATTTTTACTGAGACTATTGTTCTGATTATTCAGGCTATGTGGTTAATTGATGAATAAGCTAAGATTTTTCGTAAGCTAGTTTGATTCAGCCCTAAGATTCTTCCTACAATTGTCGAAACAACAATGATTCTTATTAAAAATAATCTATTTTTTCTATACAAAAGAGTAATTACTATGGGCCCAATTTTTTGTCAAATTAATATAATTAAGTTATTTGTTCAGTTTAATCCTTCTAAAACTTCAGGGAATCATAAGTGAAATGGCGCGGCACCTATTTTTATTAGTAAAGCGATAAAAAATCTTAAATTTATTAGATTATCTATTAAAGTTTGGTAATTTCTAAATCTAAATTCTATGGCGATTAAACTAAAAATTATAGAGAATAAGAGTAAGGATGAGGCTACTACTTGTGTAACGAAGTATTTTAAAGCTGCCTCGGATGGATAAGAGTTTTTGTTATCTACTATCAGTGGGAGAATTGATAATAGGTTAATTTCTAACCCTATCCAGATCCTAAATCACGAATAAGAGGAAATCGTGATTAAAGTGCCTAGAATTAATGTTGAATAGAATAAAAGCTTAAAAAAATTTAAAATTAAAAAGAAAAGGGGTAAAACCTTTATACTTGGGGTATGAACCCAATAGCTTACTTAGCTTATCTTATTGTATTTTAGTATAAGAAGTACTAAGGTTTTTGAAGCCTTTAGCGAGGGTTTAACTCCCTCAAATGCATGTGATGGTGGCGGGGGGCACATGACCTATTCTATCAAAATAATCCTTTAATCAGGCACATCACA